TAAATTAAGTTGAATTCTATATCTACACATACCAAAAACATAGAAAAATCTGAATACCAATCTAATCGATTCTATAGATATTTGGGCTAGAGTTGACAAACAAACAAAACCAGCAATATACTTTATTAGTATCGCATAGAAATCTAAATGGGGCGTGGCCAAGTGGTAAGGCAACGGGTTTTGGTCCCGCTATTCGGAGGTTCGAATCCTTCCGTCCCAGAACATATATATTCTCTGACAATATAGATTGCTTTTTTAACAATGTTCTGTTTAAAATCGAAATGTTAGCTGGAATGGGATTGTTGTTTCTTATTTTTTTCTTCGATGAATCGTTTTTTTTTTTCAAAAAATGAATCGAGATGCGAAAGAATCCATATTCCCTATCTCGTATTCTCTACCCCCTAAATTAGCCTAATTAGATTCAATTTTCTTTTTTGTGGATTTCTTTACTTTTCGCCAAGAGGGGGTTTTTGGTACTAATTCAATTCCCTAAGTCTCTTAATTCTTAATCAATGAGGTAGGCTAAAATAGAAAAAAAGGAGTAAAAACTGGACTTAATCTGGGCTTGTTTGGCTTTGTGCCCAGACAGCTCGCATTTCGTAAAAATAAAAAAGACTAGGACATCCCCTTCTTTTGATTTATGCTGCATCAGTCCCATAGAATGGGGTAGATAGGAGTTAATCAGTGATGGGAAGGCGTTCATTTCAATATCTATAAACGGTGACAATTGCTCAGTCTATTTGATCGAATTGATAGATACGAAACCCTCCCCATTCTTTGGATTTTATCAATCAGATGAAAAAAAAAAAAGACTTATCTTTTTTCCTAAGATGATCAAAAGTTATTTTTAACTATCAAATTTTCTTGGAATAATGATGTCGAGAGGGGAACTTTCGAAATTTCGAATAAATTTCGAAAGAGAAATAGTTTTAATCATTCCTTAGAAGCTTTAGAAGCGGAATCTTTCTCTCCTATTAAGTCACGTGAAAATGCAGAATCAAAAAGAATTCGTTTGTTCGTCTTATTTATTATTTTTTATTATTTATATATATATAAATAATTTATTATATATATTTATTAATATTATAATGTTAGACAATTTAATATTAGCGATGGGGTCTTACTAAGACTTCTTCAGAAAAATATTTCTCCACCTATATCTATAGTATTATTTATATCTATATACTATAGATATAGAAGATATAGAAAATACTTTAGATTATGGTGTTTATACATCAGCCCAACCAATGACTATTCATGATTCCATAATTGAATCAATTCCATACCGGTTCTTAGAGGAATGTTATGGTAAAACTTCGTTTGAAACGATGTGGTAGAAAGCAACGTGCGACTTGAAGGACACGATCCGTTGTGGATTTGTACATCCACCATTTTTTGTAGGAATGAAGGTGCTCTTAGCTCGACATCATTGGTTCTGTTTCACTAGAACCCCTCGTTTTTTGTTGTCTTGGAATGTAAATAGTCCATGATGGAGCTCGAGTAGAAAGTATTAATTTATTTCTCGGGGCAAGGGTCTAGGGTTAATGCCAATCAATAAAAAAATTGAAACAACTTCGTAAATATATCTTAGGTATGGAAATCGAAAGAATCCAATTCGAGCAAGTTTAAAATTTAAATATTGGAATTGATCAAACTTTTTCGATCCAAAGTGTTTCACGAGGGAATCCATCATCTTGTAGGATTCTTTCATAGAAATCGCAAAAAGGGTATGTTGCTGCCATTTTGAAAGGATTAAAAAGCACCGAAGTAATGTCTAAACCCAATGATTTAAAATAAAACAAAGATAAAGGATCCCAGAACAAGGAAACACCTTTTTAATTGTCTTAATAACTGGATCAGACTGAAGAATCCGATTTTAAACGAGACAAACAAAAAAGGAGGAAAGACCGCTCAATAAATGAAATTGCCGAAAGATTTTCCTTTGAACTGTTTGAAAGTTATCCAACTTGAGTTATGAGAGTACGAATGGTTTCTTTTTCATTTTTAGGAAGAACGAAGAAAAAAAGACTTAGATCTTTAATTGCTTTGATCATTTTATGGATCCAGTTGTCATTTCTTAGATAGAATTCCATACAGAGACAAAACTTCGAATCAATCATTTTTCTCGAGCCGTACGAGGAGAAAGCTTCCTATACGTTTCTAGGGGGGGTGTTGTTCATCTACATCTATCCCAATGAGCCGTCTATCGAATCGTTGCAATTGATGTTCGATCCCGAAGAGAAGGAAAAGATCTTCAGAAAGTGGGTTTTTATGATCCGATAAAGAATCAAACTTATTTAAATGTTCCTGCTATTTTATATTTCCTTGAAAAAGGGGCTCAACCTACAGAAACTGTTCAGGATATTTTAAAGAAGGCAGAGGTTTTTAAGGAACTTCGTCTTAATCAACCGAAATTCAATTAAGGAAATAAATTAAGGAAATACAAAAAAGGGGGTAGTTATTTGTATATAACTTTGTATGACTTTTCTCTTCTATTTTT